AAGGGTCACAACTTCTTCTACTCATCCTGTATATTGTCCTTTTCATTCCGTGTTGCATTAGAAACTTATTATTATACGAGATTATACGAAAATGAATCCTTCCTAGGAGGGAACAAATATTTATCTTTTCGATGAGAGTTTGTACACAACATGGGAGAAACCTATCTTCTATTTATAATAATTGAAGAAAAGGTTCCATCATATATAGTGAATTGATACTCCCGACTCCCACAAAATCATTTCTTTCGTTCAATAGTTACTCGTTATTAGTTAATAATCCTAGTGATTGGATCTATATGCGTATTCCGATAGGAAATGAAATAGTAAAATGATTTTTCGTCGAATGACTATTCATTTATTGTATTTTCAAATAGGGGGCAGGAAGGATCTATGGGAAAACGGTGGTTCAATTCAATGTTGTCTAACGAGGAGTTAGAACACAGGTGTGGGCTAGGTAAATCAATGGACAGTCTTGGTCGTCCTGTTGGAAATACCAGTGGAAGTGAAGATCCTATTCTAAATGATACGAATAAAAACAATCATAATCATGGTTGGCGAGAAAGTAATAGTTGCAGTAATGTTGATCATTTTTTCGGTGTCAGGGACATTTGGAGTTTCATCTCTGATGACACTTTTTTAGTTAGGGATAGTAATGGTAACAGTTATTCCGTATATTTTGATATTGAAAATCGGGTTTTTGAGATTGACAATGATAGTTCTTTTCTGAGTGAACTAGAAACTGCTTTTTCTAGTTATCTGAATAGCGGGTCTAAGAGTGACAATCGCTACTATGATCATTATATGTATGATACTACGTATAGTTGGAATAATCACATTAATAGTTGCATTGATAGTTATCTTCGTTCTGAAATCAGTATTGATAAGTACATTTCGAGTGGTAGCGACAATCACATTTACAGTTATATTTATAGTTACATTTGTAGTGGTGAAAGTGTAAGTGATAGTGACAGGGGGAGTTCTAGTATAAGAACTGGCGGTAATGGCAGTGATTTCAATATAAGAGGAAGATCTAATGATTTCGATGGAAATAAAAAATACAGACATTTATGGGTTCAATGCGAAAATTGTTATGGATTAAATTATAAGAAATTTTTTAGGTCAAAAATGAATATTTGTGAACAATGTGGATATCATTTGAAAATGGGTAGTTCAGATAGAATCGAACTTTCGGTTGATTCGGGCACTTGGGATCCTATGGACGAAGACATGGTCTCTATTGACCCCATTGAATTTCACTCGGAAGAGGAACCTTATAGAGATCGTATCAATTCGTATCAAAGAAAGACAGGTTTAACTGAGGCTGTTCAAACAGGCATAGGTCAACTAAATGGGATTCCCATAGCCATTGGGGTTATGGATTTTCAGTTCATGGGGGGTAGTATGGGATCCGTAGTAGGCGAGAAAATCACCCGGTTGATCGAATATGCTGCTAATAGATCTCTACCTGTTATTATGGTGTGTGCTTCTGGAGGAGCACGCATGCAAGAAGGAAGTTTGAGTTTGATGCAAATGGCTAAAATATCTTCCGCTTTATATGATTATCAATTCAATAAAAAGTTATTCTATGTATCAATCCTTACATCTCCTACAACCGGCGGAGTAACGGCCAGTTTTGGTATGTTGGGAGATATTATTATTGCTGAACCCAATGCCTACATTGCATTTGCGGGGAAAAGAGTAATTGAACAAACATTGAATAAGACAGTACCTGACGGTTCACAAGCAGCTGAGTATTTATTCCATAAGGGCTTATTTGATCCAATCGTACCACGTAATCCTTTAAAAGGTGTTCTGAGTGAATTATTTCAGCTACACGGTTTCTTTCCCTTGAATCAAAATTCAAGTAGAGCGCTAGGCTCAGTTATTTGTAGCGAACTTTAGTTCATCGGAATCAAAGTCAAAATAAGAAGAGTGGAGTTTTCTTTGGTAACATAAGTTCTATAGGAAGTTTCGGATAATTACTTTTTTTGATGCAGATTTTTTATCCTACCCCTATTCATGATTAGTAATCAGGAACCCCCTATCAGGAGGAAAAGAGTGAATTCTTCCTTCCGCGGAATGGAATTGGGAAAAAAAATCAAAAGAATTTCATGTTCCCTTCTTTCATATTAATATATATCGTATTAATATATATAGAATAATTCAAATCTATAAGGGAAGTGTTGCATATTTTTATATCTCCCGAGGACCTACACTTTTGACTATGAATTCCTGTTGGATCGGATTCTAACAAATCCTTAGGAAACTCGTAAGAAACTCTTTATTAGAAGATAAGGGCGGTAGAACAAGAATAATAAAGTGGATTATCATCCATCTATTTCTTGTAGAAAGGTGAATAGATACACTTATTTAGCTCTACATTCCTTGCACTTATTATATACTTAATAATACTTATAATAGATATACTTATCATAAGATAAAATATCTTTATAACAGGTACAAATATTAAATCGAGGCATCCATTCTATGACAGATTTCAATTTACCCTCTATTTTTGTGCCTTTAGTGGGCTTAGTGTTTCCAGCAATTGCAATGGCTTCTTTATCTCTTCATGTTCAAAAAAACAAGATTGTTTAGACCTGATAGGACAAAATTTCATCAATTTATTTCAACACTTGGACTTGGATCATAATAGGGATATCCATTTAGTGGAATATGATACGACATGTGGCTCCCTCCGGGCACAAATAAAAAAGTGATTATACATGCGGATACATTATATATGGATAAATGCATGTATATGGGGGGATAGCTGTTTTAAAATGGATCAGAGCGGATATCTGAAATAGAAAGTTAACGTATCTATATTATGTAGATATACATAGTGGTGGTATTATACGAAGGGGATGTTATTATTTTATATCTAACCAATTTGATGAATTACTCCTAATAGTTCGCGTCATAATAGTGCTAGTTGATGAGAGTTACTTCGGGAGCAAAATAAAAAAAGTCAAATCAAATTCATTTGGCTTATTCTCTTCTCTCAATTCCAATAGGATGCAACTGGATCTAGTATGAACTATCGATCAGAACGTATATGGATAGAACTTATAACGGGATCTCGAAAAACAAGTAATTTCTGCTGGGCCTGTATCCTTTTTTTAGGTTCACTAGGATTCCTATTGGTTGGAACTTCCAGTTATCTTGGTAGGAATCTGATATCTTTATTCCCGTCTCAGCAAATCATTTTTTTTCCCCAAGGAATCGTGATGTCTTTCTATGGGATCGCAGGTCTGTTCATTAGTTCCTATTTGTGGTGCACAATTTCGTGGAATGTAGGTAGCGGTTATGATCGATTCGATAGAAAAGAAGGAATAGTGTGTATTTTTCGTTGGGGATTTCCTGGAATAAATCGTCGCATCTTCCTTCGATTCCTTATGAGAGAGATTCAATCGATCAGAATGGAAGTTAAAGAGGGTCTTTATCCTCGACGTGTCCTTTATATGGAAATCAGAGGCCAGGGCGCCATTCCCTTGACCCGTACTGACGAAAATTTGACTCCACGAGAAATTGAACAAAAAGCTGCTGAATTGGCCTATTTCTTGCGCGTGCCAATTGAAGTATTTTGAAATGAAGGGAATTAATGCTTTCTCAGCATGAGGGAAGGGACCCAGGAACCCCCTTTTAAATATAACTGAAGCTTCTTCGGAACGTTCATTCGAGCAAAACATGTTAGATTCTATTTCCCCCGTTCCGTTAGTAATCCTTCTGTGGCCCATAGAATAAAGCAGGCGGACGTATACGGAACAACCATAATAAGAAGCAATTTTGATCGACCAAAACTCCTTTTTCTGCATATAGAACTCAATTCTACTAGTAACAAGTCTAATAAGTATGTATTCATCACACATATCAGAGCATTTCGGAATACATAATTTCTCTTTTTAGGGCCAATACTTTGGATTAATACATTAGATACAGATGTATCATATCTCGTTAATTATCTTTCTTTTGTCAATCGATGTTTCTTTTTTGATCCTTTCTTTAGCTCCTGGATAACCAAACGTTTAGATCTCTCATAACTATCCAATTTCTCTCTCGTTTTGTCACCTATTTCGGATTTCATCATTAATATTTTTCAGAAATATCCCCTCAATTATTCCTGGGTCGTGGGTAGCCAGTGAAAATTTCGAAAAAATAATTGAGGGGAGTTCTTTCGTCTCGAAATCAAAATAATATTCATTATTTCAAGCGGTTCTTTTGGGCATTCATCGAAAGAACAAATGAAGATAGAATTGGTTCGAATTTGACCAACTGAGATATCTGGGAAAAGTATTTGATTATTTCTTCATTCGAAACGGGCCCTTATTCTATTTCTATTTCTATATTCTTTCTAGATCCAAGGACTAAACAATTCAAAAAAAAAAAAGGAATAGATCCATAGGTTCCATACCTTGTTATAGAACTCATGCTTCATAGAAATATCGGATCAGATAGAGTCGGCGAATGAAGCGGGTTCATTAACAATTCACAGATGAAAAGTGTCAAAAAAGAAAGCATTGACTCCCCTCCCGTATCTTGCATCTATAGTCTTTTTGCCCTGGTGGATCTCTCTCTCATTTAATAAAAGTCTGGAACCTTGGGTTACTAATTGGTGGAATACCGGACAACCCGAAACTTTTTTGAATGATATTCAAGAAAAGAACGTTCTAGAAAGATTCATAGAATTAGAACAACTATTCCTGTTGGATGAAATGATAAAAGAGTACCCGGAGACACAGATACAAAAGCTTCGTATAGGAATCCACAAAGAGACGATGCAATTGGTCAAAATGCACAACGAAGATCATATCCATATCATTTTGGATTTCTCGACAAATATAATCTGTTTTGCTATTCTAAGTGGTTATTCTATTCTGGGTAATGAAGAACTTGTCATTCTGAATTCTTGGGTTCAGGAATTCCTCTATAACTTAAGCGACACAATAAAGGCTTTTTCTATTCTTTTATTAACTGATTTATGTATCGGATTCCACTCA